AGACTTATCCACTTAGATGAATAAATCATACTCTATTTATATTATGAACGAATATGTATCCCAATCCATCTCGAGGTATTTGTATCAATACCTATTCGGTAGATCTTTTTTTTTTTCTCTGCCAGGAACCAGATTTGAACTGGTGACACGAGGATTTTCAGTCCTCTGCTCTACCAACTGAGCTATCCTGACCTTTTCTTGTGCATCATCCTAGTAGAGGATTTGTATCTATGTCAATTAAAGGGACTAAAAAATCAATTAAATAAAGTATTTTAAATTCGAAATTTGAAAATGGGAGGGTAGTCCTACGCATTGTATATGGCTTACTTAATAATACTTAAAAATAGAGTGAATAACCGGGATTCCTTCCCGATACTCGAATAAAAAAGAAATCTATTATAGGATAAGATCCATTTAGTTCTCTTCGCACTCCTTTGGGAAAGAGTAGAGTGAGAAAGCTAATGAATCTTAAACCCATTGATAAAAAGGAAAAAAGAGGATAAATACTATAGTTAGGGAATAAAAGAGGGTTTGGGGATAGAGGGACTTGAACCCTCACGACTTATAAAGTCGACGGATTTTCCTTTTACTAGAAATTTCATTGTTGTCAGTATTGACATGTAGAATGGGACTCTCTCTTTGTCCTCGTCCGATTAATCCACCTAAAAAAGAATAAAGAACCTATATTATAATATGCATTCTGTGATTAATCGTTTGCTATGTCAGTATCTATACGTGTTTATTAGATGTATAAAGCCCTTCTTTCTCAAATTTAGAAGGAGTTCCACTAACAACACAACGTAATTAACTCGATTCGTTAGAACAGCTTCCATTGAGTCTCTGCACCTATCCTTTTCCTTTGTATTCTAGTTCGATTCGAGAACCCCTTTGTTTTCTCAAAACACGGATTTGGCTCAGGATTGCCCTTTTTTAATTCCAGGGTTTCTCTGAATTTGGAAGTTACCACTTAGCAGGTTTCCATACCAAGGCTCAATACAATCAAGTCCGTAGCGTCTACCGATTTCGCCATATCCCCATTTTCCTCTTCTTTGAGACAAGGATTCCTTGTGTAATTTCATCCATCTCTTAGTTTTTTTGAATCATTGAATTCAGCACTCAACGTAGTCTAGCAGTTCGACTCTATTTGAGAGACCTGACTTGCTTATTGCAATTCTGAATTGCATTGATTGTATCCTTGAGGTATTTGCAATTCAATCCGAATCAATATATCCAAAAGTTTTTCTCTCCCCCCCCCACTGTCTTACTTTTTTAGAGTATTTAAAATCATACTATAACGCTTGATATTCATTCTTTTTTTTCTAATCAGAATTAGCAATTTTATTTGCTATGACTCTATGTTTCCTTAGTGAAATCTATGTTTCCTTAGTGAAATAGGAATTCTAAAATTAGTAACAAATACAAAAATATCTCAAAATAAAGTCGATAATGATCGAATGAAAATGCCAATAAAGTCGTATTTTCTCTTTATCTTTATTATATCTTTCATATATATTATTATTTTCGATGTATTAGATTATTCGTCGGAGCCATCTCAAATTGAAAATATCTGAAATCCAATTCCATTATAGAAATAGGAATCAATTCTATTCTATATAGAAAAATGGATTTGCTAATTAGATAAATAAAAAGAAAGTTCAATAAATTTTAACATTTTATTTAAAGATATCTTCTAGTTAAGCATATCAAGGTAACTTTATCTTTAAGAAGTTTTAGTTTTTTTTTTCTAAGTAGAATTTCCAATTTCGAATCTAGTTAATAGCTAAGATTAATAACTAAGATCTGAGATTTTACGGATTTCCTATACTATACCTATTTCTATTTGTTACACTATTTCTGCTATGTAAGCCCACTTAGCTCAGAGGTTAGAGCATCGCATTTGTAATGCGAGGGTCATCGGTTCAAATCCGATAGTCGGCTTTTTTTCTCTATTGATGTTCTACGAACAAAAATCTCTTTTTTTTTTCCTAATTAAATGGAGAATCCAGGATCTTTTATGTTTTCTACCTTACAATTTTGCTAGATACAAAACAATAAAATAAATAATATATATACAAAAAATACAGATTTTTATGAAATTCCATTTTTTGTGGTACTTTAGTTGATTTTACTCTGTTTATCCTGTAGTTTAATTCAGTTTTAATTTCGCTGTATTCTGTAATGTAAATACAATGAAATTAATTGTGTAAAATGAAATTTCAATAAAATAAAAAAGGAGTCTTCATGTCCCGTTATCGAGGACCTCGTTTAAAAAAAATACGCCGTCTGGGAGCTTTACCAGGACTCACTAGAAAAACACCTAAATCCGGAAGTAATCTGAAAAAGAAATTCCATTCTGGGAAAAAAGAGCAATATCGTATTCGTCTTCAAGAAAAACAGAAATTGCGTTTTCATTATGGTCTGACCGAACGACAATTACTTAGATATGTACATATCGCTGGAAAAGCAAAAAGGTCAACAGGCCAGGTTTTACTACAATTACTTGAAATGCGTTTGGATAATATCCTTTTTCGATTGGGTATGGCCTCAACCATACCTGGGGCCCGCCAATTAGTAAACCATAGACATATTTTAGTTAATGGCCGTATAGTCAATATACCAAGTTTTCGTTGCAAACCCCGAGATATTATTACTACGAAAGATAACCAAAGATCAAAAGGTCTGGTTCAAAATTATATTGCTTCATCCGACCCAGGCAAATTGCCAAAGCATTTGACGATTGACACATTAGAATATAAAGGACTAGTAAATAAAATCCTAGATAGGAAGTGGGTCGGTCTCAAAATAAATGAGTTGTTAGTTGTAGAATATTACTCTCGTCAGACTTGAACTTAACGAAAAAAAGAAAGGTTCAGAGAATTTTCTTCTCCTTACCCTTACCCCGAACTAAATCGACCTAAGACTACTAATTCGTAAGACCACTAATTCAGATTTTCCCACTCAACTAGCAAAAATGGATTAACCCTAGGATCTTTTTTTTTTTTCCTCTATGTATATTTTACATCCCACAGTAATTTGCTATAGAGAATTTCTATTAAATAATATATTATTGCTGGAATAAATTGTTATTTGATTTGCTACATTGTGATCGTTAACGTTGATAAATTAAGAAAAACGGAAAGAGAGGGATTCGAACCCTCGGTAAACAAAAGTCTACATAGCAGTTCCAATGCTACGCCTTCAACCGCTCGGCCATCTCTCCTAGAATAATCTTATTATGGAAAATAAACTGAGTGAATAGCGAGTTTTCTTATTCCTGCAGTACAGGTACAACCGCAACCACTCGGGGGTTCCATAGTTCTATTGGAAAAATTCCTTTTGCTGTAAGGGGAAGGATCTTAGGTTTTTTTTTACTAGGAATTGCGCTCCCTATAAAAGTTTTAGTTTGGGTTTTCCCGCAACCAAAGAAAAAGAGAATGGAAGAATTCTTCTTATTGCATAATAAAATAAAGAAACCTTAGAATTCTATTTGCATAAGGTACGCTACACCATACTATCGAAATCTAAAATAGGGGTGGAATGAAATCCAGTCTTAGTCAAATATTTCATATCTCCTCTTGTCCAAGCAGAAGAAAAAGGATACAGAGCTGCGCGGAAAATCCATATCTCTCTTATCCATTTAAAGCATATGGATTTGGAGCATATGGATGGATCGATTTATAAGAATCGAATGTGTTTGTTTTTATGTTATTTTGTGAAGGAATGAAAACAATTCTATATAGAATGGGTTGGGAATTATGCCTAGATCCCGCGCAAATGGAAATTTCATTGATAAGACCTCCTCAATTGTAGCCAATATTTTATTGCGAATAATTCCGACAACCTCAGGAGAAAAAAAGGCATTTACTTATTATAGAGATGGTGCGATTTGACTCTTTTTTTTTGTTTTTGTAGCCCTACCTACACCTCAGTCTTCCGAGAACGAGAGGGGGTTCGCATAGAGAGAACAATATTAGTAAAGCAAACCCACGCTTCGGGAAGGTGAGGTGAACTAAAACTAACAATTCCTTCTGTCGTGTATCCTCGATTGATGCGGCCTCAGATGCTTCAATTATAGATTTGAGTATTGAGCGAAAGGTTACACCTACAGGATAGGTTATAGATTACAGGCCAACCCTACTCTATTAGTACCAGTAGGCAGCATAGGGGATAAAAGCACTACACCTATAAATAGGAAAGGAATCAACAAGAGAAAAACTTTGTTAGAAATTAGCCCTTTCCTGATCCATATCAGGGTTGGGAACAATGGTTGGGATAACAAACAACCATCAGGTTTGTACTTTGGATACCCCTATAACCATCAAAGATCGTTGAAGTGACTAATTCCTCTAAATAGGGGGCGTTGAGAACAAAGAAATTCTTGGAGCTATCGTTTTCTTCTAGCATTAATAGAATTCATTGGTGTTAAGAAAAACCTCTTGCGAGAAGGTTGGCTAGAGATTTCTTGGAAAAATACCAGCCCCTTTCGATTCATAATGAGACGGGACTACTTCTATTTTGATTCTATAGATTATTTCGCTTAGTACTATGTACAGAAGGGAGGAGCCGTATGAGATGAAAACCTCATGTACGGTTTTGGAACGGAGATTTTTTGAATAGAATGAACGACCGTAACGGATGTTGGCTCAATCCGAAGGAAATTATGCGGAAGCTTTGCAAAATTATTATGAAGCTACGCGACTAGAAATCGACCCCTATGATCGAAGTTATATACTCTATAACATAGGACTTATACACACAAGCAATGGAGAGCATACAAAAGCTTTGGAATATTATTTCCGGGCACTAGAACGAAACCCCTTCTTACCGCAAGCTTTTAATAATATGGCCGTGATCTGTCATTACGTGCGACTATCTCCACTATAGAAAGAAAAAAGAGAGGATCAAATTTTCTAGTAAATACTAGAAAAAAAAAAGGGCTTTCTACATAGGGATCGTAAAAACAACGATTTTTCCCTACCAGCTGTAGGAAGGAAGGACACTTCAAGAGAATCAAAAAAGGAAGAAAGTATGGCCTATACTACTACTCTATGGATAAAGTTCTCAAATTGATAGGGAAAGCACCGTAAAGATCAATTAGTGAGCGACTGGGTCGATACAACTAAAAAAAACTGCTTACTTATCTTATCCCATGATATGGGGTCAAATTTAGGAATCCGCTTATGTAATAGAGCCGATCCACTAAGGGATTAAGCAGCGGTGTAGTATCAGATCCCAAAGATAGTAAGTTCTTTTTTCTTTCTTATGGAAAAAAGTCTTTTTCAAGGATTCTATAGAGATTTCATATATGAAACCGGGATAGTTACCTTTCAGAAAATTAGAACGAAGGCTCTAGATCTATCTATGCTTCATTCTTCTGAAGGTGGGAAAAAAGATCAAACTGATTAGTGATAAAAATTAGGGTTTGAAACTTAGGTAATTAACTTCTTCTGCTTAACCCAAAAACAAATTGGATCGATTTTTGAGAAATAAAATTCAGTTAAGATAGGGGAAATTAAGATAGCAATTTCTGAGCCGTATGAGGTAGGAAACTCTCAAGTACGGTTCTAAGGGAAGGAACTGCCTATTCCGACCGAGGAGAACAGGCCATTCTACAAGGTGATTCGGAAATTGCAGAAGCTTGGTTTGATCAAGCTGCTGAGTATTGGAAACAAGCTATAGCGCTTACTCCGGGAAATTATATTGAAGCACAGAACTGGTTGAAGATTACGAAGCGCTTTGAATTTGAATAAGAGCACCCTCCCTCTTTTTCATAAAATGGGTGGTTTGGTTGTTCATCCATTAATCAAATAAATTAGGTCGTAAGATCGAATCAAGAATTTCATTATATCCCTTTCTTCTACCTTCTATTTTATATGATATTTCATAAGGATAAACCATAGGGATAGGGTATAGAATAGAAGTAATACAGTGAATAAAAATAAAAAATAGTGGCAATCTAAATATTGCTAATATATCAGGACTGTCTTATTAATAATTCTAATGAGTTATCTTGGAATTTAGAATCAAATAAAAAACCCTATATTATGCTCAAGGAAAGTAGATGTATATAGGAAGGAGCTTATACCTTCAAAAAAATACACTAGTTTCTTTAATTTCTAAAAGATTTTTTTTCTTACGTCGGGAAATATTTGTTTTTCAAGACAACCAATGTCCGTTAGGCACCTAATCTTTATGTCATAATAGATCCGAACACTTGCCTCGGATTGACTTCAATATATAATTGCTCCAGTGAATAACTAAAAAAAAAATAGAAGAACGGTAGATAGTAAAGAAAAGAACTAATCATAATATCTATCTTTCAAAATCTATCTTTCAAAGATTCACTAAAAAGACAGTTGGCGGGTCTCTTTGTATGTCTTGTCCGGAAAGAGGAGGACTTAATGATTATTCGTTCGCCGGAACCAGAAGTAAAAATTGTTGTGGATAGGGATCCTGTAAAAACATCTTTTGAAGAATGGGCCAGACCCGGCCATTTCTCAAGAACACTAGCTAAGGGCCCTGATACTACCACTTGGATCTGGAACCTACATGCTGATGCTCACGATTTCGATAGTCATACGGGTGATTTGGAAGAGATCTCTCGAAAAGTCTTTAGTGCTCATTTCGGGCAACTTTCCATTATCTTTCTTTGGTTGAGTGGCATGTACTTTCATGGTGCCCGTTTTTCCAATTATGAAGCATGGCTAAGTGATCCTACTCACATTGGACCCAGTGCTCAGGTAGTTTGGCCTATAGTAGGGCAAGAAATATTGAATGGTGACGTAGGCGGGGGTTTCCGAGGAATCCAAATAACCTCTGGGTTTTTTCAGCTTTGGCGAGCATCTGGAATAACTAGTGAATTACAACTCTATTGTACTGCAATTGGTGCATTGATTTTTGCAGCGTTAATGCTTTTTGCTGGTTGGTTCCATTATCACAAAGCCGCTCCCAAATTAGCCTGGTTCCAAGATGTAGAATCCATGTTGAATCACCACTTAGCGGGATTATTAGGACTTGGGTCTCTTTCTTGGGCGGGACACCAAATCCATGTATCTTTACCAATTAACCAATTTCTTGACGCCGGGGTGGATCCTAAAGAGATACCACTTCCTCATGAATTTATCTTAAATCGGGACCTTTTGGCTCAACTTTATCCTAGTTTTTCCGAAGGAGCAACTCCCTTTTTCACCTTAAATTGGTCCAAATACGCAGAATTTCTTACTTTTCGCGGAGGACTCGATCCAGTAACCGGTGGTCTATGGCTGACCGATATTGCGCACCATCATTTAGCTATTGCTATTCTTTTCCTAATCGCGGGTCATATGTATAGGACCAACTGGGGTATTGGCCATGGACTTAAAGATATTTTGGAGGCTCACAAGGGCCCATTTACAGGACAAGGCCATAAGGGTCTTTATGAAATCTTAACAACGTCATGGCACGCTCAATTATCTCTTAACTTAGCTATGCTAGGCTCTACAACCATTGTTGTAGCTCATC